TATTGTATTACCTTCATTAATAATAGCTAAAAATATTGGCCGTATATTATTATTCCAATTACCCGAATGGGACGAGGATTTGAGGGAATGGAATCAAGAAATGCACGTTAAATGCACCTATAATGGTGTTCAATTATCAGAAACAGAATTTCCAAAAGATTGGTTAACAGACGGAATTCAGATAAAAATTCTATTTCCTTTTCGTTTGAAACCTTGGCAAAAACAAAGATCTAAGGTACGATCTCATCATAATAACATAGATTTAATGAAAAAAAAAGTAAAAAAAAATAATTTTTGTTTTTTAACAGTATGGGGAATGGAAACAGAACGTCCCTTTGGTTCTCCCCGAAAACAACTTTCTTTTTTTGAACCAATTTTTAAAGAACTCAAAAAAAAAATTATAAAGGCAAAAAATAAATTTTTTCTTGTTCCAAGGGTCTTTAAAGAAGGAGGAAAACCCCTACAAATTTCAAAAGAAAAAAAAGGATGGGTCATCAAAACTGTTCTTATTATAAAACAAATAATGAAAGAACTTGAAAAAGTAAATCCTATTTTTTTATTTAAATTGAAGAAAGTTAAAGTATATGAACCAAATAAAAATAGAAAAGATTCAAAAAAAAAAATAAAAATTAAACATAAATCGACCGTACCAATTCGATCTATGAATTGGACAAATTATTCACTCATAGAAAAAAAAATGAAAGATCTTTCTCATAGGATAATCACAACCAAGAATCAAATAGAACAAATCACAAAAGACAATAAAAAATCAGTTTTAACCTATGATGATAAAAATAAAAAATCGGAATCACAGAAATATAGTTGGCAGATATTAAAAAGAAACAATATCCGATTAATACGTAAATCGCATTATTTTATTAAATCTTTCATTGAAAAAATATACATAAATATCTTGCATATCATAAATATTTTCATAATCAATACACAACTTTTTTTTGAATCAACAAAAAAAATTATCACTAAATATAAATACACTTGCAACGATGAAAAAAATAAAGAAGAAATTGTTGAAACAAATCAAAATACAATGAACTTTATTTCGACTATAAAAAAGTGGTTTTCAAATACTAATATTAGCAATAAAAATATAAATAGTTATACTTCCTTGTCCCAAGCATATGTATTTTTCAAATTATCACAAACCCAATTACTTAACAAGTTTGACTTGAGATCCATATTTCAAGATCATAAGACCCATAATTATCTTAGGAATAAAATAAAGGATTATTGTATAACACGAGGAATATTTGATTACAAATCAAGACATAATAAAATGAAAAAGTCTGGAATGAATGAATGGAAAAATTGGTTAAGGGGTTTTTATCCATACAATTTTTGCGATATCAAATGGTCTCGATTAGTCCCGAAAAAATGGCGAAATAGAGTAAATCAGCTTCGTTTGATTCAAAATAAAGACTCAATTAAATTTAATTTTAATCCATATAAAAATAAAAAAGACCTATTAAGTTATTACATAAAAGAAGATTATTCTGCAACGGTTTCATTAACAAATAAAAAATTGGTTAAAAAACACTACAGATTTGATCTTTTATCACATAAATATATGAATTATGAATATATTGGGAAAAAGAAAAACTCATATATTTATGAATCAACAGTACAAGTAAACGAGAATCGAAGGATTCCATATAATTTCCATACATTGAAACCCGACGCATTTTATGTATTGGTAAGTACAGCTATTAGTGATTATCTAGAGGAAAGATATCCTATTGATACGAATAAAAACAGGGATAGAAAATATTTTGATTGTAAAAAATTTTATCTTATAAAAAATATTGATATTGAGACTTGGACCAATGCACATTTTGGTATCAAGACCAATAAAAATACTAAAATTCAAATTAATAAGTATAAAAACAAAATGAAAAAAAAATACATTTCGCTTCATAAAGAAATCAACTCATCCAGCGAAAAAAAAAACCTTTTTGATTGGATGGGAATGAATCAAAAAATGTTATATCATGATCGTATCATATCAAAAATAAAATCTTGGTTCTTACCAGAATTTATGCCACTTTTTGATATATATAAAATTAAACCCTGGATTATACCAATCCAATTTATTCTTTTAGATTTTTATAAAAAAAAAAACCTTTCTATATTATCTAATCAAAAAGAATATCTTGATTTAGAAAATTTCAACCAAGAAAAAAAATATATTGAAGAGATTTACGCGGGATTAGACATTAAAAAAAGTCTAAATAAACAAAAATCTAAGAGCAGCAAGGAAGCAGAACTGGATTTATTCCTGAGAAAGTATTTCCTTTTTCAATTAAGATGGAATCATTCCTTAAGTCAAAACATGATCAATAATATTAAGGTATATTGTCTCTTGCTTAGATTGAAAAATCCAAAGTCAATTGCTATATCCTCGATTCAAAGAGGAGAGATGCGTCTGGATATAATGCTGAGTAAAAAGGATCTTGCTCTTACAGAATTGATAAAAAGAGGACTATTAATTATCGACCCAGTTCGTTTATCTCTAAAAAACGATGGGCAATTTATAATCTATCAAACCATAAGTATTTCATTAATTGATAAGGGTAAAAACAAAATGAAAACTACTAAAAAATGCATAAAAAAACGAAATGTTGATAAGAGTAATTTATACAAAACCATTGCACAACATAGCGATATGCCTGTGAATGAAGAAAAAAAAAATCATTATAATTTCTTTGTTCCCGAACATATTCTATCTGATAGACGTCGTAGGGAGTTGAGAATTCTAATTTGTTTAAATTTATGGAATTGGAATAATATGGATAAAAATCCACAATTTTGCACCGAAAAAAAGATAATAAACTGTGGACAATTTTTGAATGAGGATTTTAATAACTTTATTAAATTAAAATTGTTTCTTTGGCCCAATTACCGATTAGAGGATTTAGCTTGTATGAATCGTTACTGGTTTGATACCCATAACAGCAGTCGTTTTAGTATGTCAAGAATACATATGTATCCACAATCCAGAATTAGTTAATAAAAATATATTTCGTATATATCTATATCGCCTGACATATTTTATATATGGCGAAACATGTACATATGCATATGTACATGTTACATTTTTGTACATTATACTGATTAATGGCATATCAATTTTCAATTGGATCTAGGAATAATAAATTTGGTAGACTATTTTTAGGTACAAAAAATAGCTCTCTTTTATGCTTTTATGAATGTGTAAATGTATATATTTTATTCTATCTAAATCCCATTTTATGTTTGAAATAAAAATGGGATTTAGATAGAATAAAAAAGTATGAAGAAAAATAAATCTAAACTTTTGTTTATAATCAGATTAAAATGACTGACATAATAATAACCAAATATAATAATAATTATTATTTTTCCTGATCGGTAAAATCTATAAAAAGGAAAAATATAGAAGAATTTTTTTATGGTCAAAAATTCATTTATTTCAGTTATTCCGCAAGACGAAAAAGAAGAAAATAAAGGGTCTGTTGAATTTCAAGTATTCAGTTTCACCAATAAAATACGGAGACTCACTTCACATTTGGAATTGCACAAAAAAGATTTTTTATCTCAAAGAGGTCTACGAAAAATTCTGGGAAAACGTCAACGACTATTGGCTTATTTGTCAAATAAAAATAGAGTACGTTATAAGAAATTAATTAGTCAATTAGATATTCGGGAACTAAAAAATCGCTAATTTGAGGATTAATTTGAATTTTTTTGTGATTAGTTATTAGATTTTTATTTTTATAAACCTTGTTTTGAGAAATTCATGGAATAATGAATTAGGGAAGAAAAGATATGACTGTACCGGTTACAAGAAAAGATCTCATGATAGTCAATATGGGTCCTCATCACCCATCAATGCATGGTGTTCTTAGACTTATTATTACTCTCGACGGTGAAGATGTTATTGACTGTGAACCCGTATTGGGCTATTTACACAGAGGAATGGAAAAAATAGCGGAAAACCGAACAATTATCCAATATCTTCCTTATGTAACACGTTGGGATTATTTAGCTACTATGTTCACCGAAGCAATAACAGTAAATGCACCAGAACAATTGGGAAATGTTCAAGTACCTCAAAGGGCCAGCTATATCAGAGTTATTATGCTAGAGCTGAGTCGTGTAGCTTCTCATTTATTATGGCTTGGGCCTTTTATGGCAGATATTGGTGCGCAGACTCCTTTTTTCTATATTTTCAGAGAGAGAGAATTGCTATATGATCTATTCGAAGCTGCCACAGGTATGCGAATGATGCATAATTATTTCCGCATCGGAGGAATAGCTGCTGATCTACCTCATGGTTGGATAGATAAATGTTTGGATTTTTGTGATTATTTTTTAACGAGTATTGTTGAATATGAAAAACTTATTACGCGGAATCCCATTTTTTTGGAACGAGTTGAAGGAATAGGCATTATTGGTGGAGAAGAGGCAATAAATTGGGGCTTATCAGGACCGATGTTACGAGCTTCTGGGATCCAATGGGATCTTCGTAAAGTTGATCTTTATGAATGTTACAATGAATTCGATTGGGAAGTCCAATGGCAAAAAGAAGGGGATTCATTAGCTCGTTATTTAGTACGAATTGGCGAAATGAGGGAATCTATAAAAATTATTCAACAGGCTTTAGAAGGAATTCCTGGAGGACCCTATGAAAATTTAGAAATTCGACGCTTAGATAGAGCAAGGAATTCGGAATGGAATGATTTCGAATATAGATTTATTAGTAAAAAACCTTCGCCTAATTTTGAATTGTCCAAACAAGAACTTTATGTAAGAGTGGAAGCCCCAAAGGGAGAATTAGGAATTTATTTGATAGGAGATAATAGTGTTTTCCCCTGGAGATGGAAAATTCGTCCGCCTGGTTTTATCAATTTGCAAATTCTTCCTCAGCTTATTAAAAGAATGAAATTGGCTGATATCATGACAATACTTGGTAGTATAGATATCATTATGGGAGAAGTTGATCGTTGAAATGATAATTGGCACAACAGAAATACAAACTATCAATTCTTTTTTTAAATCAGAATCCTTAAAAGAAGTTTATGGACTCATATGGCTATTTGTCCCTGCTTTGACCCTTATATTAGGAATCATAATAGGAGTACTAGTAATTGTATGGTTAGAAAGAGAAATATCCGCAGCGATACAACAACGTATTGGACCCGAATATGCTGGCCCGTTGGGAATTCTTCAAGCTTTAGCGGACGGGACGAAATTACTTTTTAAAGAGGACCTCCTACCATCTAGAGGAGATATTCGTTTGTTTAGTATTGGGCCGTCTATAGCAGTCATATCAATTGTATTAAGTTATTTAATAATTCCTTTTGGGTATCGACTTGTTTTAGCTGATCTCAGTATAGGTGTTTTTTTATGGATCTCCATTTCAAGTATTGCTCCTATTGGACTTCTTATATCAGGATATGTATCGAATAATAAATATTCTTTTTTAGGTGGCTTGCGAGCTGCAGCTCAATCTATTAGTTATGAAATACCATTAACTCTATGTGTGTTATCAATATCTCTACGTGTGATTCGTTAGAACATAAACTTTGATCTCTCCTCAAAATCAAAATGAAATAAAGAAAAAAGGAATATATTAGATAGATAGAGATATTTTTTTATTTATCATTCATTCAAGTCGATGAGTTAAACCAGATAGTTATATGAGTGAAACAAAACAGCTTATCAATGTGTAGTAAAAAGATAAAATCTCATTTCCTATATACAAGAATAAAGCAGAAGTAAACATTAAAGAGTATAAACTCTTTATCCCAAGATTGAGTTCTTTTATTAGTCATCATATCTTGAAGCGGGTGCAAAAGATCAACTGTATGGGGTTTCTACTACTGTCTTGTATGTATTACCATACTGGGGATCAAAAAAATCAGTGGACGGTTAGGAACACTAAGGTACACAAAGGATTTGTAATAGAGATTATGTAAGGTATCAAAAAAGAGGTATTTTCACATAAAACGAATCATAAGATAATAGGGGCTTTAAGTTGGTAGAAATGATCAAGCAGTACTTCCCCACGATTCCGATCTAGAGTATGCTCCTAGTCACTGATTAAAGAAATAACTATAAAAGAACGAATTAATCCTTTATTCTCAGGAGTCACTTCTTATGAAAAAGAAGAATAGGAACAAATGAAATAGAATGGAAAAAAGAAAAGATCCTTATTAATTTTTTCCTACATCTATAATACATATGTGTAAAAGAATATCGAATTCTTTTTATCTTTTGATATTAAGGAGTGAGTATTTTATTAAAAAATGAAGTTATTACTGAAGATTTAAGTATAAGGGATAAGATCAATTCGGAAGCGCCATTCTAGCAGACAGAATTCCATTGGTCCAATTTTTGAGACTTTACACGGTATTTTTATTCCATATCTACCCTACGTCGAATCTGCAAAGATCTCTATAATAATAATAATACCGAACCAGTCCTTTCCTTGCCATAGAGGAGCCGTATGAAGCTGAGGTCTCATGTACGGTTTTGGAATAGCGGCGAAAACAAGAACAGTTATGTTATTATCGACTATGATTATCGAACAGTTCAAGTACAGTTGATATAGTTGAGGTACAGTCAAAATATGGTTTTTGGGGATGGAATATGTGGCGTCAACCTATAGGGTTTATAGTTTTTCTAATTTCTTCTCTAGCAGAATGTGAAAGATTACCTTTTGATTTACCAGAAGCAGAAGAAGAATTAGTAGCAGGTTATCAAACTGAATATTCTGGTATCAAATATGGTTTATTTTACATTGCTTCTTACCTAAATCTTTTAGTTTCTTCCTTATTTGTAACAGTTCTTTATTTAGGTGGGTGGAATTTATCTATTCCATACATATCTGTTCCTGAACTTTTCGGAATAAATAAAATTGCTAGTGTCTTTGGAATTACACTTGGTATCTTTATTACATTAGCTAAAGCTTATTTGTTTCTCTTTATATCTATCACAACAAGATGGACTTTACCTAGGATGAGAATGGATCAGCTATTAAATCTTGGATGGAAATTTCTTTTACCTATTTCTCTAGGTAATTTATTATTGACAACCTCTTCCCAACTTGTTTCACTATAAATAACAGAATATGATAACAGTATTCTAGACTCATACCTCTCTTAAACAAGAGAAAGAAACATCAACTTATTCGTGGATATCTACAATATGTTTCCTATGGTGACTGGGTTCATGAATTATGGTCAACAAACAATACGAGCCGCAAGGTATATTGGTCAAAGTTTCATAATTACCTTATCCCATGCAAATCGTTTACCTGCAACTATTCAGTATCCTTATGAAAAGTCGATCACCTCAGAACGTTTTCGTGGTCGAATCCACTTTGAATTTGATAAATGTATTGCTTGTGAAGTATGTGTTCGTGTGTGCCCCATAGATCTACCTGTTGTTGATTGGAGATTTGAAGGAGATATTAAAAAGAAAAAATTGCTTAACTATAGTATAGATTTTGGTGTCTGTATATTTTGTGGTAATTGTGTCGAATATTGTCCCACAAATTGTTTATCAATGACTGAAGAATATGAACTTTCTACTTATGATCGTCACGAATTGAATTATAATCAAATTGCTTTGGGTCGATTACCAATGTCAGTAATTGGAGACTACACAATTCAAACCGTTATGAATTCGACTCAAATCAAAATAGACAAGGGTAAATACCTTGATTCAAGAACAATTACCAATTACTAAGATTTTATTTTGATAGAAAAAAACTTCGTTTTTTTTTAGTCAATGTAACTAAAAGTAAAACAATCATTATTGGTTGAATTGGCCCAATAACTTTATCTATATCTACATTAATCTATACTACATTACTATATTAAAATTTCATTTAGGAATGTATTATAGACTTATAGACAAGAAAAAATAGCCTACTTTTTACTTCCTGACTATTCAGTAAGGTCATGAAATTTATTTATCTCTTATTTCATACATAATGGATTTACCTGGATCAATACATAATATTGTTGTAGTCTTTCTGGGATCAGTTCTTATATTGGGGGGCCTGGGAGTAGTATTATTTACCAATCCAATTTATTCTGCCTTTTCATTGGGATTGGTTCTTATTTGTATATCCTTATTCTATATTTTATCAAATTCTTATTTTGTAGCTGCTGCACAACTTCTTATTTATGTGGGAGCCATAAATATCTTAATCATATTTGCTGTAATGTTCATGAATGGCTCAGAATATTCCAACAATTCCCGCCTTTGGACCCTTGGAGATGGGGTTACTTCACTGGTTTGTACAAGTATTTTTATTTCACTAATTATTACTATCCCAGATACGTCATGGTACGGAATTCTTTGGACTACAAGATCAAACCAGATTCTAGAACAGGACCTTATAAGTAATGTTCAACAAATTGGGATTCATTTATCAACAGATTTTTATCTTCCATTTGAACTTATTTCTATAATTCTTTTAGTTTCTTTAATAGGTGCAATTACTATGGCTCGTCAATAATAAATACTTAAAATTTAAGAATTTAAAATATTTTTGAGAATTTCAAATTTTTAATAAAAAAGGGTTTTTATTTTTAGTTAAACCTAAATTGCCAATACCTAACTTTTGGTCTAATCTATTTTAGTCAATCGAATCAGTTGAATTGTTATTCATATCATATTTAAATGAATCCAAATTGATGGGGAGTTAGTTAATGATGTTCGAGTATGTACTTTTTTTGAGTGTCTATTTATTTTCTATCGGTATCTATGGATTAATAACAAGTCGAAACATGGTTAGAGCACTTATGTGTCTTGAACTTATACTAAATTCAGTTAATATAAATCTCGTAACATTTTCTGATTTATTTGATAGTCGCCAATTAAAAGGAGACATTTTCTCAATTTTTGTTATAGCTATTGCAGCTGCTGAAGCTGCTATTGGGCTAGCTATTGTTTCGTCGATCCATCATAACAAAAAATCCACTCGTATAAATCAATCAAATTTGTTGAATAATTAAATAAGTCGTAATCATTCATTATGTAATCATTGATTTTCATTATATAACTAATATAATAATAAAATAATAATTTCTATTAATTAGTTAGATTTATTCAAATTAAAATAGAATTTAAATTCCATTAATAATAAATATTTAGTGTATTGTTTGTTGACCAATTTGAATTAAGATGTGCGATTTCTATTGTATGACTGTGGTTGTTGAAACATAAATCAAAGTCTCTTGGCACTTTTTCATGAACAGATTTAGAAATATATTGATTCTAAAAAAATTGATAAATCATTGATTCGTCTGGTGTCCTGGTGTCTATAATATAAACATATAATTAATTTACTACTAATTTTACCATTTATTTTTACCATACCAAAACCGGATCGAAAATTTTTTATGTTAAAAACGGGAATTTATAGATTTAATGTCACATTCAGTAAAAATTTATGATACATGTATAGGATGTACTCAATGTGTACGCGCCTGCCCCACGGATGTATTGGAAATGATACCTTGGGACGGATGTAAAGCTAAACAAATTGCTTCCGCACCAAGAACTGAGGATTGTGTAGGTTGCAAGAGATGTGAATCCGCTTGCCCAACAGACTTTTTGAGTGTCCGTGTTTATTTATGGCATGAAACAACTCGTAGCATGGGTCTAGCTTATTAATTATATGTTACGTTACAAAAACTCCATTTGAATCATTTGATTCCTCTTTACCGACAAAAGCCCGTGCTCGCAATAATATAATATATTTATTTTATCAAGTACGGGCTTTTCTGGTCAAAGCGTATCTTGTCTTTATCACGAGTTATTTTCCTTGGTTAACAATACTTGTTGTTTTGCCTCTATTTGCGGGTTCTTCCATTTTTTTTCTTCCCCATAAGGGGAATAAGGTGTTTAGATGGTATACTCTATGTATATGCTTATTAGAACTCCTTTTAACTACCTATGCATTCTGTTATCATTTCCAATTGGACGATCCATTAATACAATTGGAAGAAGATTTGAAATGGATAAATATTTTGGATTTTCACTGGAGACTAGGAATTGATGGACTTTCTGTGGGACCCATTTTACTGACAGGATTTATCACTACTTTAGCAACTTTAGCGGCTTGGCCAGTTACTCGAAATTCACGATTATTCTATTTCTTTATGTTGGCAATGTATAGTGGTCAAATAGGATCATTTTCTTCTCGAGACCTTTTACTTTTTTTTATCATGTGGGAGTTAGAATTAATTCCTGTTTACTTACTTTTATCAATGTGGGGGGGAAAGAAGCGCCTATATTCGGCTACAAAGTTTATTTTGTACACTGCAGGGGGTTCTATTTTTCTATTAATAGGAGTTCTAGGTATGGGTTTATATGGCGCCACTGAACCGACATTAGATTTTGAAAGACTAGCTAATCAATCATATCCGATGGCATTGGAAATAATATTATATTTTGGCTTCCTTATTGTTTATGCTGTCAAATCGCCGATCATACCCCTGCATACATGGTTACCGGATACCCATGGAGAAGCACATTACAGTACATGTATGCTTCTTGCCGGAATTTTATTGAAAATGGGAGCATATGGATTGATTCGGATCAATATGGAATTATTACCCCGTGCTCATTCCATATTTTCACCGTGGTTGGTGATAGTGGGAACAATACAAATAATCTATGCGGCTTCAACCTCTTTTGGTCAACGCAATTTAAAAAAGAGAATAGCCTATTCCTCTGTATCTCACATGGGTTTCACAATCATAGGAATTGGGTCTATAACCAATATGGGATTAAATGGAGCCATTCTACAAATACTTTCTCATGGATTTATTGGTGCTGCACTTTTTTTCTTGGCAGGAACCTGTTGTGACAGAATACGTCTTGTTTCTCTTGACGAAATGGGGGGGATAGCTGTTCCGATGCCAAAAATATTTACAATGTTCAGTAGCTTTTCGATGGCCTCTCTTGCATTGCCAGGGATGAGTGGTTTTGTTGCAGAATTAGTAGTCTTTTTTGGAATAATTACCAGCTCAAAATATCTTTTAATGCCAAAAGTACTAATTACTTTTGTAATGGCAATTGGAATGATATTAACTCCTATTTATTTATTATCTATGTTACGTCAAATGTTCTACGGATACAAATTATTCTATCTTCCAAATTCTAATTTTTTGGATTCGGGACCACGAGAACTGTTTATTTCGATCTGTCTCTTTTTACCCATAATAGGTATTGGGATTTATCCCGATTTCGTTCTTTTACTATCAGTTGACAAGGTACAAACTATCTTATCTAATTATTTTTATAGATAGTGTTTATTAATGAGACGGAAAGTCTTATAATTCTGTAAAATCAAGTGAATTAGAGTTGTAATGAGATGTATTTCGAGTTTTTGCGAACCATTTGATTCCGATTCCTTGAATCAAATGGTTCGCAAAAACTCGAAATACATATAATGGATGTTCTTATGTTATATATCCTTCGGATAGTCTATTCAATTAGATATTAATGTGAATGAACCATAACTATGTAAACCTATTCCTAAAAGATTGATCCCGAAATAACATATCCAAATTATAAGAAATCCTATAGAAGCTGCAAGTGCCGAATGTATATCTTGTAAATTTTTATTTGTTCTAATATGTGAATAAATCGCAAATATGATCCAAGTAATAAATGCCCAAGTTTCCTTAGGGTCCCAATTCCAATAAGATCCCCAAGCCTCATTAGCCCATACTGCTCCAGAAAGAATGCCTATGGTTAAAAAGGTAAATCCTAAACTAATGACACGATAACTCCAATAATCCAAACGCTGAGTCAATTGATATTTGTAATAATTTCGAAATGAAATAAAAGAAGTGTTTTTATTTTTAAAAACACTTCTTTTATCATTTAAATATTCAACTTCGCCAACGAAAAAGGATTTAATTAATAAATTCTTCCTTGTAAAAGTAAAAAAAAGATCGATGTTTTTTCTAAATGTAATGACTAAAAGAGCGATTGATAATAATGATCCACATAAAAGAGCTGCATAGCTTAATAACATCATACTTACATGCATCATTAACCACTGAGATTGTAGAGCAGGTACTAATATAGTGGATTGATGCATTTCGGTTGAAAGACCTGACGTGGCGAAACCTTGAGTAAAAATAGCACTTGGCGCGGTTATTACGCTTAAATCATTTTTATGATTTCGTATTTTAGGAATCATATGAATAAGGGAGAAACTCCATGAAAGGAAGATTAATGACTCATATAAATTACTTAATGGGAAATGACCCGAATAAATCCAACGAATAACTAATAATCCTGTTATAGATAAAAAGGTAGCTATCATACCTCTTTCCAATGAATTGTGTAATCCTACGATTTCGTGAAAAAATAAGGTTATAAAATGAATCGTAATCACAATTGAAATCATCGAAAAAGAGATATGAATTAATATATGTTCTATAGTCGCAAATATCATAAAAAGGGCGAGGGTTCTCCATTATAGAATTAAAATTGAGAATTATATATATATTATAGGATCCGCTGTGTCCCTTTTAGGGGATGCCGCCACTCGGACTCGAACCGAGATGCTCTAGCACTGCTTCCTAAGAGCAGCGTGTCTACCAATTTCACCATGGCGGCTTATTCGAAATATTAATAAATAATAGTCAATTTGTGTTGAATGGTCAAGATTCAAGGATTTAATATAGTTAGTAAGCGTTAGAATTGATGAAAAAAGACTCATTTAAATTGATATTTCAATGTTTACTAAATAAAGTATAGCCATAGGGTTTAGAGAGTTAAGAATAAATTTTCATGTATCTAGAATGTCAAAATAGAGTTCTACCAAAAAAGTAAAAACAAAAAAGTCAAAACTAGAACTAGATAGTTTTGCTCCGGGCCAAAGGTCGAATTATAGAACTCAAAATTCTCTTTTTATTTTTAGATGATTCATATATTGAAAAATAAAAACAAATTTAAGTTAAAAAAATGTTATATTTATCGCAATTTTATACGAGGCATTTTTATAATTATTTCGATACCTTAGTATCATTAATAATACTCTTCGCTATTTATAATAGATACTATATTAGTAAATCAAATTGAAACTTGGTTTTGAGTTAAGCATATAATAAAAAGAATTTTTCTCTATCAATTTCTTTCTCACAATAGAATATGTGAAAAAGAAATTGATAGAGAAAAATTAGAATACTTAGTAATATACTTAGAGACCAGTAAACGTAAGAATTATTATTTTATATAACAATAACACGCCGTAGCAGTTAGTTCTAACTAATATTGATATTAAGTAGTTAAATATATTCAAAACATTAGTTAATACAAATCATTCATCTTAAAATTTTTTAAGTTCTTAATGATATGTCAATTTAGATTATTCCAAAATTCTATTACTTGTTTGTTGCACAAAAAAACTTTTTGAATGTCCAGTGGAAACCGATTTAGCTAAAGAAAGAGCTTTTACTGCCGTTAAATACCCCTTCTTCTTCCAAATATTTCTACGAATACGTTTTTTTGATCTAGAAGTACGTTTTTTTGGAACCGCCATTCAAAAACAAAATACTTATTTTTATCATTGTATGTGAAAGACATATATTTAGATCATTTTTTTCGTCATTATCCATACTTATCTTATCCCGTAGATAATAAGTAATTTTTCAAAACATGTAAAACATATCATATAATATAAATATACAAATAAAAAATTCTATATAATATTATATAGAATTATACTAAATATAGAATTATTTTAAGATTAAAATCTATGTACTATGTAAAATAGATGTAAAAATATATATATACATATATACAAAACCATTATAACGTATCCATGCCATGTAGGTATACATATCTATGCTATATCATATATATAGTATATCCAGGGATAAATGAAAATAAAATAGATAATAAATTTTTTTAGTTCTGTCCGTATTCGAATCGAATAAAAGTACTGTTTTTGATATAATTATGTGTTTTTTTTTATCATATATATGATGATAAATATAATCATCTTATCTTATAGTAGAATTAGTAGAATTATGAAAAATTTCATCTTCTGTATTTTTCTAATTTTCATTTTTTTATATTTATCTATTATTAATTTATATTAAATATCTTTTTTAGTTAATAAATAATACTTAGGTAATTAGTCATGTTATTTGACCAACCTAATTATAGTTATTTGAATATTTCAAATAAAAATATGAGAATAAATCTAAGAATTCAATAAAAAAAATATATATTTTTTTATGGAACAAACATATCAATACGCATGGATAATACCCTTTCTTCCACTTCCAGTTACTATGTCAATAGGATTTGGACTTCTCTTTATTCCTACAGCAACAAAAAATATTCGTCGTATATGGGGTTTTACTAGTGTTTTACTGCTAAGTATAATTATGGCCTTTTCGGCCAATCTGTCTATTCAGCAAATAAATGGCAGTTTTATCTATCAATATTTATGGTCTTGGACCATAAATATTGATTTTTCTTTAGAGTTTGGACACTTGATCGATCCACTTACTTCTATTATGTCAATACTAATTAGTACTGTTGGAATCATGGTTCTTATTTATAGTGATAATTATATGTCTCACGATCAGGGATATTTGAGATTTTTTGCTTATATGAGTTTTTCTAATACGTCTATGTTGGGGCTAGTTACTAGTTCCAATTTGATACAAATTTATATTTTTTGGGAACTAGTGGGAATGTGTTCATATTTATTAATAGGTTTTTGGTTTACACGACCCGTTGCAGCAAGTGCTTGCCAAAAAGCCTTTGTAACTAATCGTGTAGGAGATTTTGGTTTATTATTAGGAATCTTAGGCTTTTATTGGATAACTGGCAGTTTAGAATTTCGAGATTTGTTTGAAATAGTTAATAACTTGATCCGTAGTAATGAGGTCAATTCTGCATTTGTTACTCTTTGTGCCTTTTTATTATTCGTCGGCGCAATTGCTAAATCCGCACAATTCCCTCTTCATATATGGTTACCTGATGCTATGGAGGGTCCCACCCCCATTTCGGCTCTTATACATGCTGCTACCATGGTAGCAGCGGGAATTTTTCTTGTAGCTCGGCTTCTTCCTCTTTTCCGAGTCATACCTTACATAATGAATTTCGTTTCTTTAATAGGCGTAATAACAGTACTATTAGGAGCTACTTTGGCTCTCGCTCAAAAAGACATTAAAAGAAGTTTAGCCTATTCGACAATGTCTCAATTGGGTTATATTATGTTAGCTCTAGGTATAGGCTCTTATCGAGCTGCCTTATTCCATTTAATAACTCATGCCTATTCTAAAGCTTTATTGTTTTTGGGATCCGGATCTATTATTAATTCAATGGAACCGATTGTTGGATATTCACCGGATAAAAGTCAGAATATGATTCTTATGGGTGGTTTAACAAGATATGTTCCAATTACAAGAATCACTTTCTTATTAGGTACACTTTCTCTTTGTGGTATTCCGCCTCTTGCTTGCTTTTGGTCTAAGGATGAAATTCTTAACGATAGTTGGTTATATTCACCAATTTTTGCAATAATAGCTTGTTTTACAACAGGATTAACCGCATTTTATATGTTTCGAATGTATTTACTGACTTTTGATGGGCATTTACGTGTTCATTTTCAAAATTACAGTAGTACTAAAAATAGTTCATTCTATTGCATTTCTCTATGGGGAAAAGCAGCACCAAAAGTAGTCAATAGAAATTTACTTTTATCAACAATAAATAATAAAGTCGCTTTTTTTTCAAAGGATAAATATCAAATTAATGATAATAATATAATAAATAGAATGCGATACTTTCGTACTTATTTTAGAAATAAATACACTTCTATGTATCCTCATGAATCGGACAATACTATGCTATTTCCTCTTCTTATATTGGCACTATTTACTTTGATCATGGGATCAATAGGAATTCAGTTTGATCAAGGAGTAACAGATTTTGATATATTATCGAAATGGTTAACTCCATCAACAAACCCTTTTGATCAAAATTCAAACTATTCTGTGAATTGGTATGAATTTTTTACAAATGCCATTTTTTCAGTAAGTATAGCTCTTTTTGGACTATTTATAGCATCTATTTTATATGGGTCTGTTTATTCATCTTTCAAGAATTTGGGCTTAATCAATTCATTTGTAAAAATGGGTCCTAAAAGAATTATCTTCGATCAAATAAAAAATGTGGTATACAATTGGTCATATAATCGTGGTTACATAGACCTTTTTTATACTAGAGTCTTAATCATGAGTATAAGAGGATTAGCCGAATTAATTAAATTTTTTGATAGACATATAATTGATGGAATTATAAATGGAGTTGGGGTTGCAAGTTTCTTTATGGGCGAAGGGATCAAATATATGGGAGGTGGACGAATTTCGTCTTATCTATTTTTATATTTATCTTATGTATTAATATTTCTATTCTTTTTTGTTCTGCCAATAAAGATAAATTTTTAAAATTAAAACTAGGTTCAAAAGGAAGTAGACCATGAATCTTATTTATCCAAAATATTTCTATGGAATCTTTTCTAGAAGTCATTAAATCATTTATATTTACGCGTGAATCCAGCTTTTTTATTATTCCACGATATGGTCCATTCAAAAAAGGATCATACGTTTTAGACAGGCATTCTTTTTCATTCGCATTATTATATAGTCTGGCCCTTTTTTCGAGTATGTCTAGAAGAAGAGACCCTTTTTCTTCTATAACTTTTATTCGGCTTATTAATTCATTTATCAAATTGTATTTTTTTTGTTCATTGATATAAACCCAATTATTATATAAGTCTTGATGGCATATTTTTTTAGTTGTATACAAAGAAATTTTTCGTTCTATCATTTCTGAAAATGTTGATAAACTAGGCGGATATGTAAAAGAGATTTTTTCTTTTCCATCACTTGGACATGTATAAAAAAAATATTGTGACATTTCATTTCGTACAGCATTTTCAAATTGATCATTTTTTATATATCTAAATGGACGATTCCATCGTTTATAATCGAAAAAAAAAGTCATAAGAGGTTTTTCAAACCGGAAATGGGCATGGGACTTTTCTTTTTTTTCTTCTTTAAGTCTTCCCAATTCCCAATTATCTTGATGGGTATCAAGATAAGAATCTTCGTCAACTGGGCTATCCTTATAGGATGTCTCTTTAAAGTGGAATTCATCTTTTGTTTTTTCCTTTCCATTCACCCGGATCTCTTCCGTTTCATCTATTTTGTCCGGATCCTCTTTTTCTTCCTCACTTTCTCCCTTTTCTTCTGTTTCTGAGGTTTCTTTCAGTTTCTTTTTCTTAGTGACAATAGGCGACGGCATTCTGCCTAAATAGTAGACACAGGTGATAAATAAGAGAATACTAAAGATTCGAGCCATATAATTTCTCAATTCTGACACAAGGTACTTATTAGATCGAATAGAATGATTTTGCCGTATCCAGACTAAGACCAATCCAACC